ATAATCGAGATTCCTTGCCGATACTATAATAAAAAAGAAATCTATTCAATGAATAGCAGCATAAGATCCATTGAGTTCTCTTCGCACTCCTTTGTGAAAGAGTAGAATGAGAAAGCTAATGAATCTTAAACCCATTGATAAAAAGAAAAAAAGAGGATAAATACTATAGTTAGTGAATAAAAGAGGGTTTGGGGATAGAGGGACTTGAACCCTCACAACTTATAAAGTCGACGGATTTTCCTTTTACTAGAAATTTCATTGTTGTCAGTATTGACATGTAGAATGGGACTCTCTCTTTATCCTCGTCCGATTAATCCACTTTTTAAAAGATCTCGAAAACTATGAATTGAAGGATTTGATTACTCAATATTTGATTGGAATGGGTTCACAATAATTCTAAAAAAATTCAGAATTTTCTATTTCATAATCATTCCTAATTTCATTCTAAAAAAGAATAAAGAACCTATATTATGATATGGGTTCCGTGATTAATCGTTTGCTATGTCAGTATCTATACGTGTGTATTAGATGTATAAAGCCCTTACTTTCTCTAAATTTAGAGAGAGTTCCACTACCAACACAACGTAATCAACTCGATTCGTTAGAACAGCTTCCATTGAGTCTCTGCACCTATCCTTTTCCTTTGGATTCTAGTTCGAGAACCACTTGTTTTCTCAAAACACGGATTTGGCTCAGGATTGCCCTTTTTTAATTCCAGGGTTTCTCTGAATTTGGAAGTTACCACTTAGCAGGTTTCCATACCAAGGCTCAATACAATCAAGTCCGTAGCGTCTACCGATTTCGCCATATCCCCATTTTCCTTTTCTTTGATTGAGACCTGGATTCCTTGTGTAATTTCATCCATCTCTTAGTTTTTTTTGGAATCGTTGAATTAATTACTCGACGTAGTCTAGCAGTTCGTCTCTATTTGACAGACCCTGCTTATTGCAATTCAGAATTGAATTGATTCTATCGTTGATGTATTTGCAATTCAATCCGAATCAATATATCCCAAAGTTTTTCTCTCCCCCACCCCCCCCCCCGCCTTTCTTTTTTAGAGTATTCAAAATCATACTATAACGCTTGATATTCATTCTTTTTTTTTTTTCTAATCAGAATTAGCAATTTCATTTGCTATGATTCTATGTTCTCCTTAGTGAAATATTAATCATTAAATTATTAAGAAATAACAAAAAAAACAAAATATCTCAAAAAATGTCTATAATGATCGAATGAAAATGCCAAGAAATTCGCATTTTCTCTTTATTATATCTTTCATCATATATTATTCTTTTCTATGTATTAGATTACTCATCCGAGCCATATCAAATTGAAAATATCTGAAATCAAATTCAATATAGAAATTGGAATAGATTCTATTCTATTAGAAAAATAAATTTGCGAATTAGAGAAATAAAAAGAAAGTTCAAAAATTTCTATAATCCTATTTAAGGATATCCTCCAGTTAAGCATATCAAGTTAACTTTATCTTTATGAAGTTCTAGTATTTTTTTCTAAGTAGAACTTCCAATTTCGAACTAGTTAATAGCTAAGATTAATAATTAAGATCTGACATTTTACGGATTTCCTATACTATACATATTTCTATTTGTTACACTATTTCTGTTATGTAAGCCCACTTAGCTCAGAGGTTAGAGCATCGCATTTGTAATGCGAGGGTCATCGGTTCAAATCCGATAGTCGGCTTTTTTCTATATCGATGTTCCATGAACAAGAATCTCTCTTTTTCTCTTTTTCTCTTTTTCTCCGAATTAAATGGAGAATCCAGGATCTATTATGTGGTTCTACCTTACAATTTTGCTAGATACAAAACAATAAAATAAATAATATATAAATAAATAATATATATACAAAAAATCCAGATGTTGATGAAATTCCATTTTTTGTGGTACTTTAGTAGATTTTACTCTGTTTATCCTTTAGTTTAATTCAGTTTTAACTTTGATGTATTCTGTAATGTAAATACAATGAAATTAATTGTGTAAAATGAAATTTCAATAAAATAAACAAGGAGTCTTCATGTCCCGTTATCGAGGACCTCGTTTAAAAAAAATACGCCGTCTGGGAGCTTTACCAGGACTCACTAGAAAAACACCTAAATCCGGAAGTAATCTGAAAAAGAAATTCCATTCTGGGAAAAAAGAGCAATATCGTATTCGTCTTCAAGAAAAACAGAAATTGCGTTTTCATTATGGTCTGACAGAACGACAATTACTTAGATATGTACATATCGCTGGAAAAGCAAAAAGGTCAACAGGTCAGGTTTTACTACAATTACTTGAAATGCGTTTGGATAATATCCTTTTTCGATTGGGTATGGCTTCAACCATTCCTGGGGCCCGGCAATTAGTTAACCATAGACATATTTTAGTTAATGGTCGTATAGTCGATATACCAAGTTTTCGTTGCAAACCCCGAGATATTATTACTACGAAGGATAACCAAAGATCAAAACGTCTGATTCAAAATTCTATTGCTTCATCCGACCCGGGGAAATTGCCAAAGCATTTGACGATTGACACATTGCAATATAAAGGACTAGTTAAAAAAATCCTAGATAGGAAGTGGGTCGGTCTCAAAATAAATGAGTTGTTAGTTGTAGAATATTACTCTCGTCAGACTTGAACTTAACGAAAAAAGGAAAAGTTCATAGAATTTTCTTCCCCTTCCCCTTTCCCCGAACTAAATCGACCTAAGGCCCTTAATTCGTATTTTCCCATTCAACTAGCATAAATGGATTAACCCTAGGATCCTTTTTTCTTTTTTGTTCTTTCCTCTATGTGTATTTTACATACCACAGTAATTTACTATAAAAAATTTCTATTAAATAAAGGTATTATTGCTGGAATAAATTGTTATTTGATTTGATACATTGTGATCGTTAACGTTGATCAATTAAGAGAAACGGAAAGAGAGGGATTCGAACCCTCGGTAAACAAAAGTCTACATAGCAGTTCCAATGCTACGCCTTGAACCGCTCGGCCATCTCTCCTACATAATCTTATTATGGAAAATAAACTAAGTGAATAGCGAGTTTTCCTATTCCTGCAGTACAGGTACAACCACAACGGCTCGGGGGTTCCATGGTTCTATTGGAAAAATTCCTTTTCATCTAAGTGGAAGGATCCAGGATTTTTTTACTAGGAATTCCGCTCCCTCGAAAAGTTTTAGTTTGGGTTTTCCCCAAACCAAAGAAAAAGAGAATGGAAGAATTCTTCTTATTCCATAATAAAATAGAGGAACCCTAGAATTCTGTTTGCATAAGGTACGCTACGCCATACAATCGAAATCTAAAAAAGGGTATGAGACAATTAATGACTTTGAAAACGCGAAATAGCTGATGAGAGAAGTTATTGTTGAGAAATAGAAAAGTGGAATGAAATCCAATCTTAGTCAAATATTTCATATCTCTTCTTGTCCAAACAGAAGGAAAAGGAGACAATTTGAGCTGAGCGGAAAATCCATACCTCTCTTATCCATTTAGAGCATATGGATCGATCGATTTATAAGAATCGAATGTGTTTGTTTTTATGTTATTTTGTGAAGAAATGAAAACAATTCTATATAGAATGGGTTGGGAATTATGCCTAGATCCCGTATAAATGGAAATTTCATTGATAAGACCTCTTCAATTGTAGCCAATATTTTATTGCGAATAATTCCGACAACCTCAGGGGAAAAAAGGGCATTTACTTATTATAGAGATGGTGCGATTTGACTCTTTTTTTTTTTTTTTTTTTAGCCCTACCTACACCTCAGTCTTACGAGAAAGAGAGGGGGTTCGCATAGAGAGAACAAAATTAGTAAAGGAAACCCACGCTTGGGGAAGGTGAGGTGAACTAACAATTCCTTCTGTCGTGTATCCTCGATTGATGCGGCCTCAGATGCTTCAATTGTAGATTTGAGTATTGAGCGAAAGGTTACACCTACAGGATAGGTTCTGTATTACAGGCCAATCCTACTCTACTAGTACCATACCAATAGGCAGCATAGGGGAGAAAAGCACTACACCTAGAAATAGGAATCAACAAGAGAAAAACTTTGTTAGAAATTAGCCCTTTCCTGATCGGTATCAGGGCTGGGAAGAATGGTTGGGATAACAAACAACCATCAGGTTTGTACTTTGGATACCCCTATAACCATCAAAGATCGTTGAAGTGGCTAATTCCTCTAAATAGGAGGCGTTGAGAACAAAGAAATTCTTGGAGCTATCGTTTTCCTCTAGCATTAATAGAATTCATTGGTGTTAAGAAAAACCTCTTGCGGGAAGGTTGGCTAGAGATTTCTTGGAAAAATACCAGCCCCTTTCGGTTCATAATAAGATGGGACTAATTCTATTTTTATTCTATAGATTATTTCGCTTAGTACTATGTACAGAAGGGAGGAGCCGTATGAGATGAAAACCTCATGTACGGTTTTGGAACGGAGATTTTTTGAATAGAATGAACGACCGTAACGGATGTTGGCTCAATCCGAAGGAAATTATGCGGAAGCTTTGCAGAATTATTATGAAGCTACGCGACTAGAAATTGATCCCTATGATCGAAGTTATATACTCTATAATATAGGCCTTATACACACAAGCAATGGAGAGCATACAAAGGCTTTGGAATATTATTTCCGGGCACTAGAACGAAACCCCTTCTTACCGCAAGCTTTTAATAATATGGCCGTGATCTGTCATTACGTGCGACTATCTCCACTATAGAAAGAAGAAAAAAAAAAGAAAGGATCAAATTTTCTAGTAAATACTAGAAAAAGGGCTTTCTACATAGGGATCGTCAAAACAACGATTTTGCCCTATCAGCTGTAGGAAGGAAGGACACTTCACGAGAATCAAAATAGGAAGAAAGTATGGCCTATACTACTACTCTATGGATAAAGTTCCCAAATTGATAGAGAAAGCACCGTAAAGATCCATTAGTGAGCGACTGGGTCGATACAACTAAAAAAAACTGCTTACTTATCCCATGATATGG